TATGATGAGAGGCTATTCCTCCCGGAACAAAAGGATCAAAACCTTCCACACCCCACGCTGGATTTACAGATTGTACTTTTCCAGTTAGTCCATAAGGATCGGACACCCATATTCCAGGACCATACAACCCTGTTACATGAAATGCGCCAAAACCAAAACAAGCCAACCCTGAAAGAAATAAATGAATTCCAAAAATCTTGGGCAAATCCAAAGAAGGTTTTCCTGTACGTTCATCAGTAAATATTGCTAGATCCCAATACACCCAATGCCAAATAGATGCCAAGAAGCACAAGCCAGAAAACACAATATGCGCTCCAGCCACACCTTCATAACTCCAAATGCCTGGATTCGTTATAGTCCCTCCTGTGATACTCCAACCGCCCCATGAATTGGTTATTCCTAAACGAGTCATAAAGGGTATAACGAACATGCCTTGTCTCCACATTGGATCAAGAACGGGATCAGAAGGATCAAAAACTGCTAATTCGTATAGAGCCATCGAACCGGCCCAACCAGCAACCAGAGCTGTGTGCATTATATGGACAGCAATCAACCGACCGGGATCATTCAATACAACTGTATGAACACGATACCAAGGCAAACCCATGGAAATACCCCTTTTATCAAAGAAAAATAGACACTATGTAACTTTATTGCATTGAAAAACTATGCTATGGATCTCCCCCATTCAGTGGATTATCTCAGAGCAGGAGTTAATATTTGTTCGATTCTGTTGTGGCAATAATGAAACAATTCTGTTCGTAGGAACAAAGAGAAGCAGATCTATTCTATACCCGATAAGTATCAATACGCAATGGTGGGTTGAACCCGTTTTCTATGAGTGAATACACCCGTACTTGTTCATTATTCGAAGGACCTATTCGTAAGACTTTTTTTTATTTCGTTTTTTAATTCTTCCGTCCTTTATGACCTTATCTCATATATGAATAAAAAATATTCAAATATAATAACGGCTAATACTAATATTATGACGACAATTTACCCCCTAAATTACGTTTCCACATCAAAGTGAAATCTAGTACTTAATTATTTTTTCTTTATTTTTATGCCTATTGGTGTTCCAAAAGTACCTTTTCGAAGTCCTGGAGAGGAAGATGCATCTTGGGTTGACGTATAGTGTGACTTGTCAGATATATTGGGTCATATGGGATTTCCCCGTTCTCTCCCCCGATAGAGATATCCTCTGTTTCACCCAAGAAAGATTGATTTAATTATCAAAAATTTGGAGCGTGAAGTGCAATTAGATTTGGATCCATTTTGGGGGATCTAAATTAATATTATCATATCAATTAAAATAATTTATGGTTGACTTGGTTGGACCAATAAAATGAAGTATTCAGTCTCCGTTTAGAAAAAACCCAATCTGTAATAGATCTATGATTATAACTTGTATCATAAACGCCCCCTTATTTTTTATATACAAATAGGAGTGATCTCAAAGTGTTAATCAATCGAATAATATGATGAATATGTCGAATATTTGACGGAAGACATCAAATAAAATAAAGAAGTGGTATTGGGAAACATTTAAAATAAAGAAGTGGTATTGGGAAACATTTGTCCTATATGCGCAAATTGAAATCAGGGCATATCTTTACCTGGAGTAGAACATAAACCTAAAAGAATTGAAGAGGCCCATTCAGGAACAAGAAAATTACATCGTGATTTGGATTGGATCTCGATGAAACAATACATCAATGAAAAGTTAGTTCAATACGTTTAGTGAATTTTTTTATTATAGTATATATTTATAGTATAATTTATAGTATAGAGAAACAAGATAAAACTTATCTTTCTTGAACACATAGAAGAAAAGTTTCCTTTGCTAAAAGTTAGACAGAGCCTACTATGCAAAAAGAAAGGGGGCTGGAATCTACACATTGATTTGTTTTTTTTTTTTACTATTTTATTTTGTTTGAACCGTATGCATCAAAAGGTGCGTGTACGGTTCCTAAGGGATAGTACTTTATACTATCCTAATCAACCGACTTTATCGAGAAAGATTGCTTTTTTTAGGCCAAGAGGTTGATAGTGAGATCTCTAATCAACTTATTGGTCTTATGGTATATCTCAGTATAGAGGATGATACCAAGGATCTCTATTTGTTTATAAACTCTCCCGGAGGATGGGTAATACCCGGAGTAGCTATTTATGATACCATGCAATTTGTACGACCAGATGTACATACAATATGCATGGGGTTGGCCGCTTCAATGGGATCCTTTATCCTGGTCGGAGGAGAAATTACCAAACGTCTAGCATTCCCTCACGCTTGGCGCCATTGAGTTTTTTATTTTTAATTTGAGAGAAAAAAGACTATGCCTTCGCAGGAATATTAAGTAATAATAGCATGGCACTTCGAATTCAATATGAGAAAATTATTATTTTTTTTTTTAACATTAGATTTTGTATTGAAAGAGTAGTATGAGATAAGAAGGTATTTCCGATTGTTTCGTATCTATCGGGAATCCATTTCAGCGTCACAAACTTTTTTTTTCACTGTATAGATATAGAGTAGAAAAAAAAAAAGAAATAAAATTTTCCTTAGCTCAAAAAGAAACTTTGGGATTGCTGAATCACGGCGGCCATAAATATATGAAGCAACGGAACCATCATAGTATTTTTTAACTTGCTCGAAAGGAAGGGTGGTAATTGGATCATTTGCCAATCCGGGTCTTATAGATCCTATATTTTCTCTTTAATTCAATGGAAGATCAAAGTAAAAAAGTAAATTCCATTATAGAGCCGTATGCACTGATGCCTGTACGGTTGTTCAATTTATCTTTTTTTTATTCTTTTGTTTTCACCTCATTATGCAAGATAGAGAAACCATTTATTTATCATCAGGGTAATGATCCATCAACCCGCTAGCTCTTTTTATGAGGCACAAACGGGAGAATTTATCCTGGAAGCGGAAGAACTACTGAAACTGCGGGAAACCATCACAAGGGTTTATGTACAAAGAACGGGCAAACCCTTATGGATTGTATCCGAAGATATGGAAAGGGATGTTTTTATGTCAGCAACAGAAGCCCAAGCTCATGGAATTGTTGATCTTGTAGCGGTTGGTTGAATGAAAATAGCAAAGATTTCGCGTCAATCTGGGATTTTTTTTAGATTCTTACCGCGTTTAATAATCTATATTTTATAAATTTTATAATCTATATTATAATCTATATTATATAGTAGTAGAATATAAATAGAAGCAATTGATAATAATCCGGTTAGGATCGATCTAAACCAGCCTAGTATGTATATGATTCAGCATGCCAACGATTAAACAACTTATTAGAAACACAAGACAGCCAATAAGAAATATCACGAAATCCCCCGCTCTTCGGGGATGTCCTCAGCGCCGAGGAACATGTACTAGGGTGTATGTGTGACGCGTTCAAATCATGAGCTGGTACACAAGACAAGAAAGGAAAGCCCTTTTCCAGTATCAATGATCAGTACCAGTGAATAGGATAGAATGGAAGAATTCCACTAACTATCCTAAAAAAAATCCCTTATATCCCTGTGTATGCAATTTATGGTTTCCATTGGTGCAAATCCAATCACCTGAATTAAATTTAAGATGAAAAGCAATTTCCCATTGGTAAAAAAGGGTTATCCATTAAGCGGGGGAAATAAGCAGAAAAACGATGTTCCCACTTTTGCAAGAACGGACTCACAGGGTCAGCTACTTAGCTAAATTTCATAATTAAATACCGTTACTGTATAGGTGGATCTCATTGTGAAAGATCTATTACTAAATAATTCATGGGTAGAGCCAAAGGGTGTGAACTGTACAAGTTACCAATAAATATTTATTTTTGAAAAGGAAGGGGCTCCGGTGTATAGAGAGGACCTCACCGTTTAAGAAGTAACCATAGAAACGACGGAACCACTATTATTTTATCCATTCATAATTTACTATTTTTTTTTTTTAGCATTTCGCCGCTAAATAAAAAATAGTGGTCGGGAAGGTTATAGTAGCAAAAGCCATTGGAATTTTTATTTTATACATTGGAAGAATCCGTTTTGTTATCAATCGATCAGTAAAGAGGAAAAGAATAATTGAAAGAACGGAAATAAACAATCAATTAGTTATTCATCAAAGTTTTATTTATTCAATGACCAGAATTAGACGAGGATATGTAGCTCGTAAACGTAGAACAAAAATTCGTTTATTTGCATCAAGCTTTCGGGGGGCTCATTCAAGACTGACTCGAACTATTACTCAACAGAAAATAAGAGCTTTGGTTTCTGCTCATCGGGATAGAGATAGGCAAAAGAGAGATTTTCGTCGTTTGTGGATTACTCGGATAAATGCAGTAATTCGTCAGAGTAGGGTATCCTATAGTTATAGTAGATTAATACATGATCTGTACAAGAGAAAATTACTTCTTAATCGTAAAATACTTGCACAAATAGCTATATTAAATAGGAATTGTCTTTATATGATTTCCAATGAGATCATAAAATAAAAGAAAGGGATTGTAAGGAATCCACCAAAAAAAGTTAAATGACGTTCCCCGGAGACTAAACTCCGGGAAGGTATAGTCAAAATTAGTATGATGATAAAAAGTCATCAAAATGAGACTGAGCGAACAAAAAAAAGATTTATTCTTCCCCGACTCTGTGAATCTTTTTTCTTACGACAATGAAATCTAGATTCTTGGATTTTTTTAACAAAACAGCCATCCGCATTTGAATTCGGATTAGAATTTGGATTCGATTGAAGAGTAAGTCTATTTATTTCTAGTTCGAAAACTCGTAGTTCTGGCGGTCGACTCGGTTCTTTCAAACTTTTTCTCGTTATTAAGAAAAGGTAACAAAGATAAAATACGAGCTTGTTTTATAGCGATAGTAATTAATCGTTGTTGTTTCAAGGTCAATCTATTCACTCGTCTAGATAATATCTTTCCTTGTTCACTAATAAACCGACTAATTAAACTCATATTTCTATAATCAATTCGATCCCCCGATTGGATCGGGGGCAAACGCCTACGAAAAGATCGTTTGGATTTAAGAAAAGGTCGCTTGGATTTATCCATGGTTTGTTTATTCCTTATCCCTGAAAATCCTATTTCTATTCCAGTCGGATCAAAAATGAATTAGAATTAAGAAATAGGATTTGGTTTAGATTATTAAATATATGTTATATATATACTATGTTATTTTTCCTGTTCCTTGGAAGGGTGACAAACCTTGTTCGATCTATTTCTTTATCTCCCCATGAATCGTATGTTTGTAACAATAGGGACAAAATTTTCTCAATTCCAATCGAGTAGGTGTATTGTGCCGATTCTTTTGAGTAATATATCTGGAAATGCCCGTTGATTCTTTATTAACACCGTTTCGCACACAACTGGTACATTCCAAAATAACCGTTACTCGGACATCTTTACTCTTGGCCATGAACCTCCTTTGGTTTTTGATTCAATCAACTCTTCCATTTTTTTTTTCGATCTGAAGAAGCGAATAAGAAAGGAACAAAGAAAAAATAGAAGTTGTTAACTCGAAATTCAATTATGAAAGATTTCATTGGAATCAATAGAGTAATAGTAAATAATAAGTAATACAATGATTTCTAACTATATTTCTAATTAATGTACAGTATATTATTTAAGTATCGTACAAGATACTGTTGCCCGAGACCCCTATTTCATTCCCGCTCTCACTCTATTATTAATTTAAGCCCAAATCCAAGTTTCGCTGAGATTTAATTCACTTTATTTTATTCTATTCTTTCTCTTTCCTTATTTTTAATTCAAAAAAGGAAAAAAAAAGAGGGGGAGAGGCATTAGTTACAGATATTTGATTGTATCTCTAATTATCTTCAACCCTTACAGTGGCAATAACTAAAATGAAAAAAAAGGGAATGTCAACACATCCGGGAATAAACGATTGATCTCTATCAATAAACCTGCTAAAGACGCGAACCATAAAGTACTTAGTACCGGTGCCACCGAAAGATATGTTTTTAGATCTCGCATTGAAAATCCGCCTCCTTTTTTATTGGAATACATAACGTCAATACATATATGATCAGATGCATATGTAGTTAAAGACCACTTATATTTGGACGAGTAATCCCTTTGAAATTTACAATGATTCGGTAGATAAGATTTTCCTTTCTTTTCTTAAAACAGAAAAAAATGTCTCTTTCGGCCTGTGCATTGCTGAAAAATATTTATTTTCTTTTTAGCGTCTCATATTCGTGTATATAAGTCTTTTATTATTATTATATGTTATACAATATTTTATATGATATGAGCCAAAAAAGAACAAATAACAATATAAATTGTGTATATCAACGGAAGAAATAATACTATGGAAAGAAATAATACTATGGAAAAGAAGACAGGGATTCTCTACAATGACACTGTAGACCAATTGAAAGGGATGTAGCGCAGCTTGGTAGCGCGTTTGTTTTGGGTACAAAATGTCACGGGTTCAAATCCTGTCATCCCTACCTATTACTTCTCCTCTGAGCAGTAACGAGGAATCAATTGAGATCACTGAAATTAGACATAAATAATCTTTATCTTTCTTTCAATTTATTATACTATATAGGATTTATACTATATAGGATATATATACATGAAAAATGCAGTGGGGTTACAAAAAGAATCAAAATTGTGACAAGAAATAGAAAGCGCTCTTAGTTCAGTTTGGTAGAACGCGGGTCTCCAAAACCCGATGTCGTAGGTTCAAATCCTACAGAGCGTGATTCCGTTCTTGTTAGGTAAAATTCTGATTGCTGTTCAAGTTAGTGACCGGATTTCAGTCGAATTTGACCTCCTGTGGATTAAAATTAAAGAAAAGAGGAGGTCAATAACTAATAATAATCCAAATTTGAATTAATCAAAGGTCCAACTGATCACCACGTCTGTATTGTAAATATGCAGTTACGAATAATCCAGCTAAAGTAATAGGAATTAAACCTAATACGATTCCAAATAGAGAAACTTCAATCATTTAAATTTTTTTGTAAAGGGAAAAAATAGGTAATATCTCTATCCCTAAATATTAATTCAAATTGCCCATAAATCTCAATGACTAATAATTGGCAATTGACGCAGTAAGGAACGATAAAATACATGGAATCCCACAGAAAGATTTCTTTTGGTTTTTTATAGCTTGTTCATTCAATTAATTTTAAATAAGTCGTATCTTGCTTAGACCAATAAATAAAACGGAGGTTATAGTTGAAGCCGCTAGTAGAAAACCGAAATAGCTAGTTATAGTAGGCATGAAGGAGCTAAATGAAATATGTTTTTTTATACATATGTTTAGAAAGCACTTACCTAAGTTTCCATTTTTAAAAGATACAAGGATAAGCAAAAATACCAATTGAAAGAATAAGGTCAATTAGAAGTTTTTGATTCCTCAATCATGATAGACGGTATTAACAAGGATAGAGTGGGAAAGATAGAAAAAAATGGATTCATTATCTGTGACAGCGACCCCATCCTGTGATTCCTAATCAAC